ATGATAAAATAATCATGAAAAATGAGAGTATTGAACTATTTTCGGAGGAGATTCAGAAACAGGATTTAAATACCTAAGCACGAAGTTCTATTTTTGGGCAGAGAGTTTTGATGTATACGTTTTAACAAAATAGCTAACGTTATAATAGACGAGTTGTGCAAGAATCTATAGGTTTTCTAAAAAAAAAAAAGAAAGGATAATCAATAGGGCATTTTGATTCTATATCGAATAGAAACATGCCTTTTTTTGTTCTTGCTTTAACAAGCATTTTTTTCTATAGTATTAAAGTATTAATAGAGTTATAAAAAAGTATTAATAGAGTTATAAAATAAAAAAACAGTTATAAAAAAATGAACTAAAAATTTTTCTATCTATGCTATGATCCGTTGAATTAATAAAAGGCCCGGCGAGGTAGTGACCAGGCCAGGCCGTGGGACTAAAAGGCCTTTAGCAAGAAGTATTTCTGGTTTTATTTATATGTATTGAACTTTTTTTATTGAATCCTTAGTTGAGTTGGACTTTCGTATAAACCTTGTAGTCTATCTTGTATCTATTTATATTTTTTTATTTAACTTATATTTATTCTAGTTATTTCTATATGTATTTATATATTATAAATGCTATATCTCTTTGTATACATAATATGTTTGTATACATATTTTTTCTATATTATGTTTATATATATATCAGACTTATTATATTATTATAACTTATTATATTATTATATATATAAATTTCTATTTAGATTATAAACGGAATAAATAAAAAATAATAATATAAATAACTTAAAAAATTTTACTTATATTTCAGTTTCATTATTCTCTAGAATTTATAATAGTCTGGAATCTGAAAGAATTTATAATTTAAATTTTATATATTATATTTTTTGTATATTGAAAACCTATAAAAAAAATATTTTTAAAATGGCACGTTATGTGTAATCTAACTATAGTAATTAGTAATTATTTTTTGTAATTACTTTTTTCATTCAATAGGGAGAGATGGCTGAGTGGACGAAAGCGTCGGATTGCTAATCCGCTGTACGAGTCATTCGTACCGAGGGTTCGAATCCCTCTCTTTCCGTTTCTGTTGATGATTTACTATTTTTTCTCTTTCTAATTTCTTGAATTCTTTTTATTTTTTTATAAAAAAAAATAAGACACTAAAAAAAAGTAAGGAAACTTCTCTTTTATTCTTCACGTCCAGGATTACGTCCTGGGTCATTAGATAGAAATCCGAAAATGAAGAGAGAAACAAAGAATATCACTACTGTGTAAACGAAGAGTTTGAGAGTAAGCATTACACAATCTCCAAGATCTTTTTGTGTAAAAAAGAGAATAGATTCCCCCATATATTCTATAAAAGAAAAAAATTCATTTGTTAAGTGTTAGGAACCTCCATAATAAACAATCGCTTTCCGACCCACAAATTTTGTGGAAGACCTCACAGGGCCTTTCACGGAAATTTTTGTTAGAACGATAAAGGAAGTGATTCCCATTTTTCGAGGCTATTCTATCCAAGACTTTTTCTATTTGAAATTTTAATTGAGAGTTCATACTATAAAACGTATCTGATCTTTTCATTTATTATTATAACTATATTTTAAATTTTTCTCGAATAAATCGTTTTCTAGGACGATATTTAAAATCTCATCGAAAACTTACAGCAGCTTGCCAAACAAAGGCTAGTAGAAAAAAGAGTAGAGGTATGACTGGCATAAAATCGACGATTGGACTCAAAAATGCATAGGCTTCGGGCAATTTGGCGAATAAAAAACTACTCGAAGAAAGGGTAGAATTAAGACAAATACAGATCAAACTAAATATATTAAGCATAGCAGACATCTTTTTTATTGAAGATTATTGCATTTTGATTGAGTTATTGATATAAGATAAGCGAAAATTTTAAAAAGCAAAGTCGATAAAAAATCCTTTCGTTTATTTTTTTTTTTTTATTTTTTAACTTACTCAATCAAAAACTCTTCCATTCTCAAATAAAAAGAGAATAGAAGAAATCATACTTTCATACATTATCTTAATTAAATTATATGTAATGATCAAGAAATTCAGTTTGTTTAATTCTATACCTATAGGTGTGAAAATAAAAATAACAATCGACTGGATTCTATAGAGATTTTGGCTGGAATTGACGAACAATCAATAACAAGATTAGTGTAGAGTAGAAATCTAAGTGGGGCGTGGCCAAGTGGTAAGGCAACGGGTTTTGGTCCCGCTATTCGGAGGTTCGAATCCTTCCGTCCCAGAGCATATGGATTCTATCCAAAAATTTTTTGACCAAGGGACTTTTTGTAAAAAAAAGTGTAGTCTTATATTATATAGAGTATTATAGATAGAGTATCTAGATAATTTTTTCTTCTTTCGCTTTTTTTATTTAAAGATTCGTTTCCGAATTCTATCTTTTTCACAAACGGAATTGACACACACAGATCTAACTGAATACAATTGTGATCTAATACAGGCAAGATAGGATAATAGATTGATTCTTTAAATTTCAATAAAAATCCATATGGAAGGAATTTAGTTACTTATGCCGTGTGTCTATTTCTATAAAAAAAAAAATAGTTATGTTAATATTAATAGAATTACCAAAGATGTATTCATACTAAAAATGCGAAAGCAATTCTATATTCTCTATCCTTTAAAGGAGGCGGCGAAATTCTAAATTTGCCGTATTGTGTATATGTATTCGACACAAGAGTCTATTTTAGTACTTATTTAATTCAATCAATAGGATTAAAGCAATAGGATTAAAGTTCCGATGCTAACCGTGTTGGGGTAAAATAACAAGGAAGAAAAAATATTGAATTTAGGTCTGTTTTGTTTCGTTTTGTACCTAGACAGTTTATGATTTTGTAAATAAAAAGGGGTTATTTTTTTTGGGGGGGGTTATGACCCCCGGTACCTATAGATAATTGGGCGAGGGGGTAGATAAGAGTTAATCAACAAGAAAAGGTGTCAATTTAAATATCTACCCGAATCTCATTTCGAATCAAATTATAAAAACATTAAGTTACATATGTAGTTTGAAACTTAATGTTTTTATAATTCGTATTTTGTTCTTTATTTTATAACTAACATAACGAACGAATAAGTAGAAATCCATGTAATGGTTGAAAGGAAAGGCGATTCATTTAGCCATTTTATTCACCTTAATTGAAAATTTATTGAACCCCAAAAGAAATACGTAACGTATAAAATGAGGAAAGATTCTTACCTTATCTATATAACCTTTGATCTCAGTAATAAGGGTTTACGATTTTTTTTGTGAAAAAAATCATATTTGTTTTTACAAGTTATCATTTCGATAGACCTATCGGGTTTATTTAAATCATTAATACTGAGTTCTAGAAAAAGCTGTATTTCTTTTTGATTTTTCTTGTAAATGTAAAAAATATTCCTAATTCAACATCATTTTTGGAATTTTTTTTACACTTATTAATTTACTTAGTTTATCTTATATTTATATATAACTTTCTATTTCGAATTTATCTTTCGAATCCCATAATACTACTATCAATCAATATAAAATAGATATAGAAAATCTAGTAAAATCAAATTCGATATAATTTTATATTAAATATAAGATAAGAAAAGGGTGAATATCCGTATATTCTTTAATGCCAATAATAGAATATTATATATTGAATCTAGAATATCTATTTAATAGAGAATAAAGTATAGATTTTTATGTACGTACCGCCTAAACCAATGACTATTCATGATTCCATAATTGAATCAATTGCATACCGGTTCAAAATTTGAGGAATGTTATGGTAAAACTTCGTTTGAAACGATGTGGTAGAAAGCAACGCGCGACTTGAAGGACATGATCTGATGTGGATTTTTATATCCACCATTTTATATGGAAAAAGGTGCTCTTGGCTCGACATCCCCTGTTCTGTTAGACTAGTACCCACACTTTTTTTGTGTTGTCGTTAATTTAAACTAGTACATGATGGAGCTTGAGTAGAAAGTATTAATTCATTTCTTAAGAGCAAGAATCTAGGGTTAGTGTGAATCAATAAATTAGAACAACTTCGTAAGTATATTTGTGACAGATAAATCGAAAGGATCCAACCCCACCAAGTTTCCAATCCAAAAGTAAAATTTGTTGGAATTGATAAATATTTTTCGATAACAAAGTATATTGTGAAAGAATCAAGCGCAAGTGTTTGTATGATTCTTTTCTTTGATAAACAATCACAAAAGGGGTATGTTGCTGCCATTTTGAAAGGATTAAAGATCAACGAAGTAATGTATAAACCTAATGATTTAAAGCAAAGAGATTCCGAAACAAGGAAAGGCCCTTTTCATTCTCAATTGTATCAACAACTAAATTAGAATGAAGAATTCCAATAGAAGTTAAATAAGCCAGACAAAGGGGGGGTTAGAGACCACTCAATAAATATAAATTAAATTTTTCTTTTGAGTTATTTGAGAGTTATTCAACTTGAGTTATGGGTGCAAATTGGTTTTTCCGGAAAGAAGAATAAGAGCAAAAAGGGACTTAATTCTTAGTCTAATTAATTTGATGGTTTTATGGATCTATTTGCCATTAGAAGTTTATATATTCATAACTTGAAAAAAAAAGAATAAATCATTTTTCTTGAGCCGTACGAGGAGAAAACTTCTTATACGTTTCTAGGGGGGGTATTGTTCATATAATCTATCCCAATGAGCTGTCTATCGAATTGTTGCAATTGATGTTCGGTCCCGAAGAGAAGGAAGAGATCTTCGGAAAGTCGGTTTTTATGATCCAATAAAGAATAAAACTTATTTAAATGTTCCCGCTATTCTATATTTTCTTGAAAGGGGTGCTCAACCTACTGGAACTGTTTATAATATTTTAAAGAAAGCAGAGGTTTTTAAAGAACTTCGCCCTAATGAAACAAAATTCACTTAATTAACTGCAACAAGTACAACAACAAAGGGACTTGAGCGATTCATATGTATATAGTTTTATATAACCCTTTCTTTATTATTCACACCTTCTTTTGCTCTAGTCAGACCTATTTGGTATTGTTCCAGTAGGAGGCTGTGTCTCCTCTAATGAATGATCAAAATAAAAATTTGAAGATGTCTAGAAAAAAGATCAAGTGAACAAACGAAGAAAGTTTTATATTGACCAACTCACTAACAGTAGGAGTTGGATCTAGCAATCGAAAATTCTGACATTCCTTTCAATTGGATGGTTTTCTTTGGAACTATACTCAAAAAGAATGAATTATTTGACGTATAATTATTGAGATTTTGTCTACTTCTTTTGTATTTCGCTCTACATTCTTTCCTTTATAATCATGTACCTTATTTAGATAGTGCCAATCCAACACAAGTTCTTTATTTATTTTTGTGTTTTTTTTTAACATACATATTGACAAGAGTGTAGTGAACAAATATAATTCAAGTGTAAATGGATCCATTTTTTTCTATTTTTTTGTCCTACATACAAAAAACCGGTTTTGGTTTTTACTTTATTCAAAGATTCGTTGAATTTGTTGTGATACAAAACCCAATTTTTTATAAGGAAATGGATAGATAATTTAAAAAAGAATCTTTTAAAAAATATAGAGATAGAAAGATAGAGAAATAAAATAGAAAATATATAGAATGTAGTGGATGAAAATATCTAATAAGTGGTCTAGTTTTTTATTTGAAAATTTCTTGTATTGTCAGTTGATCTTTTTTTTTTTTTTGCTAATTCAAATTTTTGGTTGTCTTGTCTAATTTCTTTATTTTGATATCGATTGTATCTATATACTATATGCTCTTTGGGTTGCTAACTCAACGGTAGAGTACTCGGCTTTTAAGTGCGGCTAGGTTCTTTTACACATTTGGATGAAGCAAGGGATTCGTCCACACTATCGGTAGAGTTTGTAAGACCACGACTGATCCTGAAAGGAATGAATGGAAAAAAGAGCATGTCGTATCAATGGAGAATTATGAAACAATTTCGTTCTTCTTAGATCGGTACAAAACCTTTGGTTGAATTCTTAGAACGAAATTAATTCAAAATTGGGTCGATTGAATACATGGATCGAGCCTTATGGCTCTAATTGTAGGGAAAGAAAAAGAAACGAGCTTATGTTCTTAATTGGAACGATTACCCGCCCTAATTAAACGTTAAAAATAAATTAGTGCCTGATGCGGAGCGGCTTTTCCAGGAGTGGATTACCGATTTTTTAGTGAATCCTAACTATTAGCCATTTTCTTTTCTAATGGAAAATGGAGATGAATGTGTAGAAGAAACAGTATATTGATAAGGATACTTTTTTCCAAAATCAAAAGAGCGATTGATTTTAAAAAATAAAGGATTTCTAACCATCTTCTTATCCTATAATTATATAGGAACGAAACCAATTAGATGGAAAAAAGATAGAGAGTCCGTTGATGAGTTTACCTGTTTCCGAGGGATCTATTCTTTTGTACTAGAATACCTTGTTTTGACTGTATCGCACTATGTATCATTTTATAACCCAAGAAACCCTCTACTTTTCTTTTCGTTTCAGGTCGATGGAGGAATTCCAAGGATATTTAGAATTAGCTAGATCTTGGCACGATGATTTTTTATACCCCCTTATCTTTCAGGAATATATTTATGCACTTGTACATGATCAGGATTTAGGTTTAAACAGATCCATTTTGTTGTCAAAAAAAAAAAAAAGTTCTGACACAAAATACAGTTTACTAGTTATAAAACGTTTAGTTATTCGAATGTATCAACAGAATTATTTGATTCTTTCTGTTAATGATTCTAACAAAAACGAATTTCTTGTGCCCAAGAAAAATTTGTATTCTCAACAGATCTCAGAGGGATTTGCAACTATTACGGAAATTCCATTTTCTATGCGATTAATATCTTCCCTAGACGGAAAAGAACTAAAAAAATATCAAAATTTACGATCAATTCATTCAATATTTCCCTTTTTAGAGGACAAATTTTTACGTTTAAATTATGTGTTAGATATATCGATACCTCACCCTGTCCATCTGGAAATCTTGGTTCAAACTATTCGTTACCGGGTAAAAGATACCTCTTGTTTGCATTTATTACGATTCTTTCTTTATGAGTATTGTAATAGTGTTATTACTCTAAAGAGATCTGTTTCCGATTTTTCAAAAAATAAGAATCAAAGATTCTTATTGTTCCTATATAATTCCTACGTGTGTGAATGCGAATCCATCTTCATTTTTCTCCGCAATCAATCCTCTCATTTACGATCAACATCTTACGGAGCCTTTCTTGCACGAGTTTATTTCTACCTAAAGTTAGAACATTTTGTAAAAGTATTTACTAAGCATTTTGGGGTTATCCTGTGGTTCTTCAAGGACCCTTTTCTGCATTATGTTAGATATCAGGGAAAATGGGTTCTGGCTTCAAGGGGGGCATTTTTTATGATGACTAAATTGAAATATTACTTTGTCAATTTCTGGCAATATAATTTTTCCCTGTGGTTGCAAACAAGAAGAATCTATATCAATC